AATAGTACTCAAAATCCTCTGTTTTCGATTATCTAATAAATCATTTAATGAAAGTAGATTTACCATTAACCATTAATTTCACAACTTCCATGATCTCTTCCCGAACCAAACATGAATCTTTCGATTCATTTGGCTCTCACGCTCCATTTTTATTTTATGGGCATTCTCCCATATCTTTTTTTAATGTAATGAGCCTATCCTCTCTATTTCTGTTTGTATTCAAACATATCAAAACCGATACAAGACCAGAATATTAAGAGGACTCTTCCGACCAGACAAAAAATCTATAATTGTCAGCAAAGTTGTTTCTTTATTTAATTGAAAATTTCTATTTATATATATATTTTATATTTTCATTTTATTTCCCTTTTTTATTCAAATCAAAAAATTCCTCTTTTTTATACATAGGTCGTCGATTCGGCATTGGATAAAAAAGGCGGGGTGCCCTTTATTTATTTTATTCTAGTAAATGGTTAAAATCATTTTATCGATATGAGTGTTCTATATCAGAAAAATGACCAACTATTCTTTTTAAAACCATTTCGGTACTAACGTAGTGGTAGAAAGAGTACCATGTTGTGCCCGGACTTCAAACAGTTTAGCTTTAACCATGTTAATGGTCTCACATTATTGGTTGATAGAGAATCAAAGTTGACTTACCAATGAATAACGAAATGCTATGGTTCTTACATATGATTTATTAATTTATTCAGAAGGAATTCGTCGAGATTGTGCACTTTTTTCCTACTTTTTTTCCTATTTATTCTAGAAAAAATATATAATATAATATATAAAATATAAATATATATAATATATATACTATAATAAAAATACTATAATAAATAAAAATACTATAATAAAATAAAATTATAATAAAATAAAATTATAATAAAATAAAACATAAATAAATAAAAAATAAATAAAATAAATAAAGTGCAGCCGGTTAGATCCAACCTATTCTTGAAATATACAACTCGCACACACTCCCTTTCCAAAAAAAATCAATACACCAAGCACTACACTTAGATTTATTGGATTTGTTGCTAAAATATCGGTATTAAACCCGAAACTCCCGGCGGATGGCCAGTGGCCTAAGGAAACGAAAGAATCGGTTACATTTTTCATATGCTCTCCTCTTATAGATAGGACTAACAAAGAATAGAGTTCTTTTTGTATCACTTGGCTCGCCCTTTTTTGATCGATTTCTTTTTCTTAATTTCCCATTTTTTTATGGAAGTAGATTAAATCTATTTATTGAATTCTCAAATTTAAAAATTTATTATTTTTTGAAGTTTCCGATAAGACACTTATTAAGTTAGGTCCCAGGTCTCGTATCAATCGCAAAATAGCTCCTTTGTTCAAACACTTCCTAAAATAAAAGAAAAGTAAAAATTCCATCGTACTAAACGAAGGACGGGAAGGAAGAAAGCGAGCGAATCCACTAATCCCTCATCCTCAAATCAGTCCTTCCCGGGGTATTGTCGCAACAAATACATAATTGTAGGAGTGGAATAAAGTATTGATATAATTCACAGAAGCAAACGGCAACGAATTAATATAAAATAAGAAAAAAGTACGTAATGCACTTTTTTACATTTTCGTTCTAGATTCTAGGATTAAATTAAACAAAAGGATTTGCAAATAAAAGCGCTAATGCCACGACCAGTCCATAAATTGTTAAAGCTTCCATAAAAGCTAGACTAAGCAATAAAGTACCTCGTATTTTTCCTTCTGCTTCTGGTTGTCTCGCAATACCTTCTACGGCTTGGCCCGCAGCAGTACCTTGACCAACTCCAGGTCCAATAGAAGCAAGCCCTACGGCCAATCCAGCAGCAATAACGGAAGCGGCAGAAATCAGTGGATTCATGATGATAGGTTCCTCGCACACAAAAAAAATGGTTAATGATACAATCAACCAATGAATTATTACTTATTTGATCACCAAAATATATCGAGTCGAAGTAACTAAAACTTCGAATAAAAATAATTAATAATATAGATAGAGGTAACCCCTATATAACTAGTATATATCTAATATCACATATACATTTGTTTCTTTCATAACGTAAACCGTTTTCATTTTATATTGAATCAGATTCTAGAATAATTCTTCGAAAGATACACATACAGGGACTGTGGCTGGACTTATAGACATTACATATATCTAGTGTGACCCCCCTAACCCATCCACCATTTCGTAATATCGTCTATCTTTCCTCCTACAACTCTAATCGTATATACATATATATGTATTTCTATCTATATATGTTCCCCAATCAAGAACCAAATAGATTTTCTTGAACCACGCATTGCTTCAATTGGGATAAGCTAAAAAAAAAAAGAAGATTATTTCGAAAACTAATCAATGATGACCCTCCATGGATTCCCCTATATAAGCCGCGGCTAAAGTTGCAAAAATAAGAGCTTGAATACCGCTTGTAAATAATCCAAGAAACATGACAGGTATAGGAACTACTGAAGGTACTAAAGAAACAAGAACAACAACTACTAATTCATCAGCCAAAATATTCCCGAAAAGTCGAAAACTAAGAGATAAAGGTTTTGTGAAATCTTCTAGGATGTTAATTGGTAAAAGTATTGGAGTTGGTTGAATGTATTTTCCGAAATAACCCAATCCTTTTTTGGTAAGACCCGCATAAAAATATGCCGCTGACGTGGGTAAAGCTAAAGCAACAGTAGTATTTATATCATTCGTGGGGGCGGCCAACTCCCCATGAGGTAACTGTATGATCTTCCAAGGGAAAAGGGCCCCCGACCAATTAGAAACAAAAATAAACAGGAACATGGTTCCAATAAAGGGAACCCAAGGACCATATTCTTCTCCAATCTGAGTTTTGCTCAAGTCTCGAATAAATTCAAGGACATATTCGAAGAAATTCTGACCGTCGGTCGGAATGGTTTGTGGATTCCGAACAGCTATGATGACTGAACCTAATAAGATAGCAATTACGACCCAAGAAGTGATAAGTACTTGGGCATGAATTTGTAAACCTCCTATTTGCCAATATAAATGTTGGCCTACTTCTACACCTGATATATCGTATAACCCTTCGAGTGTTTTAATGGAACATGGTATAACATTCATATTGTCCTCTGACAGAAATCGAACTTCAAAAAAAAGAATTATTTTGATTCAACCATCTCTTTATCAACTTATCTACTTTCATCATTAATCATATATTTAGAATACAAAGAAATCACATAACATAATATCAATATCCAATTTTCTCTCTTTTTAAAAATGCAAGACAAGAATAGTAACCGATCAAAGAAATCAAAATAATTAACTAATCTTATTATTCTTAATCATAACATAATCATAATCAACGACTTCTTATATAGCTAGAACGCCCCTCACAAATTGCGGATACTAATTTGTTAAGAATCAATCGTATTGAAGCTATAGCGTCATCGTTGGCTGGAATCGAAATATCTGCGAGATCTGGGTCACAATTTGTATCGATTAAACAAATTGTCGGAATTCCCAAAATGACACATTCTCGAAGAGCCGTATATTCTTCTTGCTGATAAACGATGATTACAATATCCGGCAACCCAGTCATATATTTGATCCCGCCCAGATATGTTTGCAAAGTAGATAATTTTCTCTTCAACATTGCTGCATCTCTTTTAGGGAGACGGTTGAGTTTCCCCATCTTTTGTTCTGCTCTTAAGTCTCTGAACTTATGAAGTCTCGTTTCCGTAGTAGACCAATTCGTTGACATACCACCGAGCCATTTTTTATTAACATAATGACATCGAGCTCTTATTGCAGCCGATGCTACTAAGTCCGCTGCTTTATTTTTGGTACCGACGATTAAAAAGTTTTTTCCTCGACTTGCTGCATCAAAAACTAAATCACAGGCTTCTGATAAAAAACGAGCAGTTATAGTAAGATTTGTAATATGAATACCTTTACGCTTTGCAGAAATGTAAGGGGCCATTCTAGGATTCCATTTCTTAGTACCATGACCAAAATGAACCCCGGCCTCCATCATCTCTTCCAAATGGATGTTCCAATATCTTCTTGTCATTTTTCCCACGCTTTTTTTTAACAAATAAATAATTGTTCCTACGGAACCTTCTACCGGGATTGACTGTTGATACACAGCCCAAACCGTTCATCTTTTTTTTTATTACTTTCTAGTTATTTATTTGGTAATAAATCAATAACTAGAAAGTAAAAAGAAGGAATCTTACCTTAGGAATTAGGAAATCATGTAAATGATTTTTCTGGTGTGTCATGGAAATTGTTTGGGGCACAAGAACAAAAAAATTCTCTATGGTGTAACAAAATATCTCTCATTTCCAACTCGAATAGATTTTTCTTTTTGATTTCAAAATGAATGTTTTTGTCTTGCCTTGAACGGTGCACTAATTTTTTGAATCCGGTACCGACAGGGATAATCCCCCCCAGAACAACGTTTTCTTTCAGACCCTTCAACCAATCAATACGACCCCGTAGAGCGGCTTTTGCTAAAACTCTAGCAGTTTCTTGAAAACTTGCTTCGGATATGAAACTTTGAGTATTCAGAGATGCCCTCGTTATTCCAAATAAAATTGCCCGATAACAGATCGCCTCGTCTAAAGCACGCCCTGCCCGTTCCGCCCGCAACAATCCGATTAATTCTCCAGGCAAAAAAACATTAGACATTCCATCTTCTGAAACCAGCACTTTTGATGTTACTTGCCGTACAATAATCTCTATATGTCTATTATGGATCTGTACCCCCTGGGATCGATAAACCTTTTGGATCTTATTAACCAAAGAGATACGACTTTGGGCTATGGTTAGCTCAGCTCCAATTAAGAATCCCAAAGGAATTCCGAGAATTCTTGGTATACGCTCGTTCCAACCTTCAACTCTCCTTTCAAGGTTCATCGATATTGAACCAATCGAACGCACTTCTAAGATTTGTTCCACTTTTGGAAGGCCTTGCGTTATGTCACCAGATCGAGATTTTTCATATATAAATGTAACTAATGTATCTCCTTCAGAAAGGGTTTCTCCATAATGTCCGTGAACAGTCGCTCCTGGAGTGACCAAATAGGGCTTAGCGGATCTTATAACTAAGGAATCGACGTAAACAATGAAAATTTGACCAGATTTTTTTATGTGTGGTCCATATTTAACTAGACATATATTTTCACAAATAAATTGTCCAATGCTAATTATTGTGGATGTCTCTTCACAATAATTGTGATGTAGAAAGCACCAATTCAAAAGGAATGGATTCAAAATGATGTTATTGCATGGGCCGGGATTATAAATCCCCCTATTTTCACCTATTAAACAGTATTTAAGTACTTCAAGTACTTGAAAAGTCTGTTTAAAATTATCAAGTATCCAATATTTGTTTAACAAGATCTGATTATGAGTTATTAAATGATAAGATGCATAAAAGTTCATGATTTTCGGTACAATAGTACCTAAGGGACCCCCCAAATCCCTAATTGGAGTTATGGGATTCGATTCTTTTGCCACATTGTTATATTTTGAACTGTTGAATGGACATGGACCAACTCGAGAACAATTGAATGATGACAAAATTATCAAAGATTGGCATTCCTTGTTTCGATTCAACAACGTACCAATAGTTCCTTGATGCTGGGTAACTAATGGAATCTTCGCTTTGGAATAAAAAGGATTGATATTGGTGCGATCAAATCCATTATCAGGAATCAATCCTGAACCCGCCATATCATACCTTTTTCCGGCATATGAAATAGTAGACTTGACTAACTCAATTCTTATGAAATCGCGAATCAGATCATTTGCCCTTACCTCAACAAAGGAAGCACGAACCTCTTCTATAGAACCGTTTTTTTCTTGGTCCCAATTCAATACTAAGCAAGTCCGAACTAATTGAAGACTTGTGTGATAAATTCCGCGAATTGACTTTCCATTTCCATAAAGGATATAATTGACAACTCTAAGTTCGACATTATCTTTTTCCTGCAAAAGATCTTGAGGGAAAAGTTTTGCTAAATTTATCCCATCAGCTATTTCATATGTGACTACGGGCCGAACCAAAACAAAATACTTTTTTTTGGTGGGTGTGATCCGTTGGACATAGATCCAATTTTTAAATTTTTTTTTTGATTCCTTAGAATTTTTTTTTTTCGTTCCCGGTGGTATCAAAATGCCGCTGTGTCTGGATATCTTATCTGTCTCTCCGGGAAAATGAATATCTCCAGAAAATATTTTCAGTTCAATACTTTTTTTTTTTCTCTCCACTCGGACTAATCCGCCTACCCGGCTTCTTGTATTTGTATTTAAAGCGAGTTGTGTATCTACTCCAATAATACTATTGTTCCGGACCATTATGGACGAAGATCCGGGTAAGATATGCACCTCTTCGGGAATAAAAAAAAACCGATCCACTTTCATTTGGTATTTCGGACTAAATTCTTTTGCTCCTCGATACTCAATCAAATCTTCTTTTTTTACGATTGAATCCGCCCCTACGATCCCATATTTAGTAATTCCCGAACTCTTTCTTCTGTATCGTGGATCATCAAAATAAGCAAGAATACTATTTCTACGTAAAATACCATTTATGGGTATTTCAATCGAAATACCAAAAGAGGGTATTAGTTCTTTCTCTCGTTCTTGATCATATTGTAATGGGATGATAAATCTATTTCTTCGCCTTTTCGCCAAGAAATCAGAATTCTCTTGGAGAATCGAAGGATATATGAAATTCCAATGTCCGTTGGATATGATTCTATCAAGTCTTGAATAGTCAAGAATTTCCCTATCTTTTTTACCAGAAGGATCCAACAATTTATGTCTTACTCGACCATTAGTGATTGAGGGGTCAGAGATATATCTTTCGTCGACAGAAAAAGAATGAACATTCATTTGATCTTGACCCTTGTGGAGCGAAAAAGACACTATACTAGATCTGCATGGACCCCCTGCTAATATCCATAAATGACTTGTTTTTGGTAATAGATGAACATTACTATATGTATATTCAGGTGCATGGTAGACGTCGGTGCTCCAGTGCATTTCTCCCTCTGATTCAGAATAAATATGTTTTCGAACCCTCTCTTTAAAATGAAAAGTGGACGTTCCGGCACGAATCTCAGCAATCACTTGTTCAGATTCTACATATTGATCATTTTGAACTAAAATCAAACTTTTAGGTGGAATATTCACACTATGTAGAATATCCCGACTCTCAATAGTTACATACAAGTCTATAGAACATAGAAAAGCAGGATGCCCATGACGAGTACGTGTGGGATGAACCAAATACTCATTGAACTTTATTTTTCCATTAGAAGGAGCTCGTACATGTTCGGCAGTACCGCCTGTGAATACTCCACCCGTATGAAAAGTTCTTAATGTTAGTTGAGTCCCTGGTTCCCCAATCGATTGACCCGCAATAATACCTACGGCTTCTCCCAATTCGACCAAGTCACCGTGAGTGGGGCTTCTGCCATAACATAATTGACAGATCCAAGATGTAT